AATGATGAGCCTGATTAAAGGACTATCGTGATAGGATAAAACATGTAGTGCAAACTACCTTCATTACATCTAACAGAATCAAACTATCACCAGCAAGCATCAAAAGCCACCGTGCATCATACACCAAGATGTAACAAAAACCTCAACGTAGAAAAGTAAGCTAAATAAGCTAATGGGTTCATACCCCATAAATAGAGTATAACACTCTCTTCTCTAATGCCCAATAACTCAACCAAAATCCTCTTACTAACAACTTTAGTAGGGGGTGTATTAGTGTCTGTGTCCTCTAATTCATGACTTGGGGCGTGAATAGGGTTGGAGATCAATCTAATATCGTTTATCCCCTTAATGTCCAATGTCAAAAATATGTACAATACAGAAGCATCATTGAAATACTTCATTGTACAAGTCCTTGCCTCAGCAACACTCCTATTTATAGTAGTAATAAAGACATTAACGGAAGATCTATTTACATTTGAAAGAAATTCATACACACCAATAATCATCTGTACCCCTCTCCTGCTAAAAAGTGGAGCCGCACCCTTCCACTGATGATTCCCAGGAGTAATAGAGGGTTTAAGATGAGAAAACTGCGCACTACTAATAACAGTGCAAAAAGCAGCCCCGCTGATATTAATATCATACCTGATTAATATCAACACCTTCACATTAAGAATTATTTTGATATCTACAATCGTAGGATCAATCGGTGGTTTAAACCAAACCTCAATACGAAAAATCCTAACTTACTCCTCTATCAATCATACCGGTTGAATATTAATTGCATTGACCACAAGCGAAAATCTATGAATAGTATACTATGTAATCTACTCAGCCCTAGCATTAACCGTAGTATCAGCTATTAAGCTGTCCGGAGTTTCATTTATTAATCAAACCTTAATAACAAATAAGGAAACTACACTAATAAAATTCATACTATTCACATCATTATTATCTTTAGGTGGGCTCCCACCATTCCTCGGATTCCTACCAAAGTGAATTATCATTCAAGCCATGATTACAAACGACATAGCTCCATTAGCAACAGTAGTAGTAGTAACATCACTAATTACCTTATACTACTACCTAAAAATTTCTTACTCAAGATTTATAATCCTAAACACAGAGCCTAAATGAAACTTAAAATCAAATAAAAATAAGTCAACTAAAAATATTTGAGCAGTAATTTTATCATCAATCTCTCTAACAGGTATAGCAGCCTGTACAATTATCACCAACATCAATTAACTGAAGGCCTTAAGTTAAAACATAAACTGATAACCTTCAAAGCTATAAATAAAGGGTTCCCTTTAGGCCTTGGTAAGTCCAACTTACCCCTATAGAATTGCATTCTATAATCACAAAATGAATACAAGACCCTATAATAGTGGAAGAGCAACGTAAATGCCCCTAAATAGATTTACAGCCTATCGCCTACTTATTGTTCTCAGCCATCCCACTAATTTTCACCCGATGATTTTTCTCAACTAATCACAAAGACATTGGAACTTTATATTTCGTATTTGGAGCTTGATCAGGAATAGTAGGAACCTCCTTAAGAATACTTATTCGTACAGAGTTGGGGCAGCCAGGTTCCCTAATTGGAGATGATCAAATCTACAACGTCATTGTCACGGCCCATGCCTTCGTCATAATTTTCTTCATAGTAATACCAATTATAATTGGTGGGTTTGGAAATTGATTAGTACCGCTAATACTAGGAGCACCTGATATAGCATTCCCACGAATAAACAACATAAGTTTTTGATTATTGCCCCCCTCACTAACCCTTCTGTTAACTAGTAGAACAGTAGAAAGCGGTGTAGGTACAGGGTGAACTGTTTACCCACCTCTTGCGAGAGGGATCGCCCATGCCGGAGCATCTGTAGACTTAGCCATTTTCTCCCTACATCTAGCGGGAGTATCATCTATTCTAGGAGCAGTAAACTTCATTACAACAACAATCAATATAAAGCCGAAAAGCATAAAGCCTGAACGAATCCCCTTATTTGTATGATCAATTGCCATTACTGCCCTATTACTTCTCCTATCCCTGCCAGTTCTAGCTGGAGCTATCACAATACTACTAACAGATCGCAACCTAAATACATCATTTTTCGACCCAGCAGGAGGTGGGGATCCTATTCTATACCAACACTTATTCTGATTCTTTGGGCACCCAGAAGTATATATTCTCATCCTACCAGGATTTGGTATAATTTCACACATCATCTGCCATGAAAGAGGGAAAAAGGAAGCATTCGGAAACCTAGGAATAATCTTTGCCATACTAGCGATCGGGTTACTAGGATTCGTAGTATGAGCACATCACATGTTTACAGTAGGGATAGACGTTGACACACGAGCATACTTTACGTCAGCAACAATAATTATTGCAGTACCAACAGGAATCAAAATCTTCAGATGATTAGCAACAATATACGGAACCCGAATAACTTATAGAGCTGCTTGCTTGTGAGCTCTTGGATTTGTATTCTTATTCACAATAGGAGGCCTTACCGGAGTGGTCCTAGCAAACTCATCAATCGATATCGTCCTACACGATACCTACTACGTAGTAGCACACTTCCACTACGTCCTATCAATAGGAGCAGTGTTCGCAATCATAGGGGGATTTGTACAATGATTCCCGCTATTCACCGGACTTACTATAAACCCAAAGTGACTAAAGGCCCAATTCGCCGTTATATTCGTAGGTGTAAACTTAACATTCTTCCCTCAACATTTCCTAGGACTGGCCGGAATACCACGACGATACTCAGACTATCCAGATGCTTACACCACATGAAATATCATCTCATCAATAGGGTCAACAATTTCATTCGTAAGTGTAATAATATTCCTATTCATCATGTGAGAAAGAATTACATCAAACCGAATAATCCTATTTCCTACTCACACGAGAAACTCAGTAGAATGACTACAAAGCTTCCCTCCAGCAGAACACAGATACTCAGAACTCCCAACTATCTCACTAACTAATTAATCCAATCTAACGTGGCAGATAAGTGCGGTGGATTTAAGCTCCACAAATAAAGTTTTAAACTTTCATTAGAAATCAATGACAACATGATTAAACATAACACTCCAAGACAGAGCATCCCCTGTTATAGAACAACTAATTTACTTCCACGACCATGCACTTATAATCATATTGATAATTATCACAGCAGTATTTTATACAATAATCAGAATTATCCAAAATAAACAAACCAGACGATTCATCTTAGAAGGACAAATAATTGAAACCGTCTGAACTATCGCACCAGCAATTATCCTGGTATTTATCGCAATCCCATCTCTACGACTATTATACCTAATAGATGAAATCCACAACCCAGTAATAACACTAAAAGCTGTTGGACACCAATGATACTGAAGCTATGAATACTCAGACTTCACAAAACTAGAATTCGACTCATATATAATTCAACAAGAAGATCAGCAAGCCGATACATTCCGACTACTCGATACAGACAACCGAATTACCTTACCAATAAACTCACCAGTACGACTAATTGTGACAGCAGCGGACGTACTACATTCTTGAACAGTACCAAGACTTGGGGTAAAGACAGATGCCACACCAGGACGACTAAACCAAGTAAGATTCTCAATTAACCGTCCAGGCCTTCTCTATGGACAATGCTCAGAAATTTGTGGAGCAAATCATAGATTCATACCGATTGTAATTGAAAGAGTATCAACAAATCAATTTATTAACTGAGTATCAAAGATAAGAGAATCATCAGATGACTGAAAGCAAGTAATGGTCTCTTAAACCAGCCTATGATATCCTAGCACATATCTCTGATGACAAAAGGATTAGTTAATCATATAACATCAGAATGTCAAACTGAAATAATCAAAAAGATATCCTTTTATACCTCAAATAATACCTATAGAATGAACAATACTATACATTACATTTCTAGCAACATTTATAATATTCAACATTATAAACTATTTCATTCAATCACCAAGAAAGCAAACCAAGGAAAAAAAAATAATTAACATTAACAAAACAAACTGAAAGTGATAAGAAACCTATTCTCAATCTTTGACCCAACAACAGAAATCAATAACCTATCATTAAACTGAACAAGAACAGCTATCGGCTTACTCCTAATCCCAACAAGAGTCTGACTAATCCCATCACGAAACACTATAATAGTAAGATTACTAATAAATAAGCTACATCAAGAAATAAAAACAATCCTAAGAAAGGGGGAAGAAAATAAAGGAAACTCTTTCATTCTAACATCACTATTCCTCATAATCCTAGCAAACAACTTCCTGGGATTATTCCCATACATCTTCACTAGAACAAGACATTTGACACTAACACTAACTCTAGCATTACCCTTATGAATAACATTTATATTATACGGATGAATCAAAAACACCAATCACATATTTGAACACCTTGTACCCCAAGGCACGCCAACCATGCTTATACCATTTATAGTCATTATTGAAACAATCAGTAACTTAATCCGACCAGGAACGCTAGCAGTACGGCTAACTGCAAACATAATTGCAGGGCACTTACTACTAACCCTGCTAGGAAATAACGGACCATCAATGAGACACACCCTCCTAACTGTTCTAATTACTGCACAAATCCTCTTATTAATCCTAGAAGCAGCAGTAGCAATTATCCAATCATATGTATTCGCAATCCTAAGAACCTTGTACTCTAGAGAAGTCAATTAATGTCAATACACGAAAACCATCCCTTCCACATAGTAAATAAGAGACCTTGACCACTAACGGGGGCTATTGGAGCAATAGTTACCCTAATAGGACTAATCAAATGATTCCACCAATATGATGACAGCCTACTCGGAATTGGAGCAATCATCACAGTATTAACCATAATTCAATGATGACGCGACGTAACACGAGAAGGAACATATCAAGGACTACATACAAAAATAGTAACAAAAGGCCTACGATGAGGAATAATTTTATTTATTGTATCAGAAGTCCTATTCTTCGTATCATTTTTCTGAGCATTCTTCCACTCAAGACTATCACCAACAATTGAATTAGGATCAACTTGACCCCCTATAGGAATTCAACCATTTAACCCCCTACAAGTACCCTTACTAAACACAGCAATCTTACTAGCCTCAGGGGTAACCGTAACATGAGCACATCACGGATTATTAGAAAATAACGCCACACAAGCAACACAAGGACTATTCTTCACTGTACTACTAGGGTTATATTTTACCGCCCTACAAGCATATGAATACCTTGAAGCACCATTCACAATTGCAGACTCAGCATATGGATCAACTTTTTTTGTAGCAACAGGCTTCCACGGACTGCATGTAATCATCGGAACAACATTCTTAACAACATGTCTACTACGACACACAACACTACATTTCTCATCAAATCATCACTTCGGATTTGAAGCAGCAGCATGATACTGACACTTCGTAGACGTAGTCTGATTATTCCTATACATCTCAATCTACTGATGAGGAAGATAAAATAATATTTATCTAATACAAAAAAGTATACTTGACTTCCAATCAAGAAATTTGTGAAAAACAAGATAAATAATAATAATAATCATAACCGCCGCAACAATAACCATTATACTATCATCAATTATCATAATACTAGCAACATTAATCTCAAAAAAAATTAATGAAGACCGAGAAAAAAGATCACCATTTGAATGCGGATTTGACCCAAAAAACTCTGCACGGCTACCATTCTCATCTCGATTCTTCCTAATCGCAGTAATCTTCATAATCTTTGACGTAGAAATTGCTCTACTACTACCTATACCCATCACCATATTAACATCCAATATTAAATCATGAATAATCATCAGATCCTTATTCCTACTAATTCTAATTATCGGATTATACCACGAATGAAATCAAGGATCACTAGAATGAAGAAATTAAAGGGACTATAGTTAATAATAACATTTGAGTTGCATTCAAAAAGTACTACCTACATAGTAGTTAGCCTCAACAACTCCCAACTTCAACCTAAAACAAGTGAGAAGCAAACCTTGCAATCAGTTTCGACCTGATCCTAGATAAAACCCTTTATCCTTACTTTAAACTTAACTGAAACCAAAAAAGAGGTATATTATTGTTAATAATAAAATTGAATTAAAATTCCAGTTAAGGAAGTGACAGAAAAAGTGAATGCTGCTAACTTATCACTATAGCGGTTAAAATCCGTTTACACTTCTACCATTTATATAGTTTAGAAACAAACATTACACTTTCACTGTAAAGATAAAGAAACCCTTTTATAAATAAACACTTAAAGGCAATGTAATACCTCATCGACATCTTCAGTGTCGTGCTCTAAAATATAAGCTATTTAAGTAATAGATAAGAATAAATAATAAAATAACAACCCACATAACAAAAAATCCTAAAAATACCTTTAAATTATTATATTGAAACCACTGATTAACCTTTCCCAAATTAAAGAGAACCCAATACAAACCCTGACCACCAAAATATTCTATTCAACCAGAATCAAAAACCCTTGTCGCTCCATAACCAACGTCCAAAGGACGAAAGGAAACACCATAAGTAGAAAAAAAAGGCATAAATCACATAGACCCAACAAACGAAGAAGTTCCATACAAATAAGCAGAAACCAAACCATCTCTAAAAGTAAACCTAGCCACCTCATAACCAAATCAGCCACCCACAAAAACGACAAATAAAGTAAGAAACCTTAAATAATAGGGCAAGCAAATCACAGAAGGGGTAGGACAAATCAATCATATTAAAGAGCCACCACCAAAAATAGATATAATCAACAAACCAATTATACCAAAAACCATATTATAACTAGTCTCAACTATAGAATGAGAAGAAACAAAATTAAAATCACCACATATAACAAAATAAAACAAACGGAAAGAATAACAAACAGTTAAACCTGTAGATAAAAAAAGTAAAAAGAAACCAAATATATTCAAATATCTCATAGAAAATATCTCCAAAATAAAATCCCTAGAATAAAACCCAGCCAAAAATGGCATACCACAGAGAGCAAAATTAGAAACCATCAAACTTGAAGAAGTAAAAGGCATATAAACAGATAATCCACCCATAAAACGAATGTCCTGAGAATCCCCTATGGAATGAATAACACCCCCAGCACACATAAAAAGCAAGGCCTTAAATAACGCATGAGTCAATAAATGAAAAAAGGCCAACCCCGAAAGACCAATGGAAATAGTTATAATCATGAGACCCAACTGTCTCAAAGTAGACAAAGCAATAATTTTCCTTAAATCAAATTCAAAATTAGCACCAAGACCAGCCATAAACATGGTCAACCCAGAAACCAACAACAAAATCATATTCAACCAATATCTAAAAGAAGGACTAAACCGAATCAATAAATAAACGCCAGCAGTAACTAGAGTAGAAGAATGTACCAAAGCAGAAACAGGGGTAGGAGCAGCCATAGCTGCAGGTAACCAAGAAGAAAAGGGAATTTGAGCACTCTTAGTCATAGCAGCCAAAACAACAAGAAAAGAAATCAACTCCATCTCAACAGAGCCAGACATAAACTCCAAATAATAAATAAAACTTCAACTACCAAAATTAATTATCCAAGCAATAACCATTAATAAAGCAACATCACCAATCCGATTAGACAAAACAGTCAACATACCAGCACCATAAGACCGCACATTCTGGTAATAAATTACCAACAAATAAGAAACCAACCCTAAACCATCCCATCCAAGTAAAATTCTAATTACATTAGGACTAATAATCAAAAATATCATAGAAACAACAAACATCAAAACCAACAAAATAAAACGAATGATATTTAAATCCCCAGATATATAATCATCACTATAAAGAATTACCAAAGAAGAAATAATAAAAACAAATCCTATAAATAACAAAGACATCCAATCAAACAAAAAAGTCATAATAACAGATCTACCATTCAATGTAATAATATTCCAGTCAATAAAATAAACTAAATCATTTATAATAAAATAAACACCACAAAAACAACAAAACCAACCTAAAAGAAATAAAAAAACAAATCTGACAAAACAAATAGACATAAATCTAAAATACATAATATATCACTGGCACCACAAACCAACATTTTCCACTTAAACTATTTAGATATTTAAACCCAAAAAACAGTAACATCAACCTTTAAAATAATTAAGTTCAAAGGAAACCAATGCAAAAACAACAACAAGAATTCACGAACATACCCTAAAGAACAGGAATAAAGACCAGAATAAAAAGAACCATGCTGACTATAAGAATACAAATAAAGAGTATAAGCAGCACTAAAAAAAGATAAAAGAACTAAAATGAACATAAGACACCAAGACCAAGAAACTAAACTACTTAACAACCCAATCTCACCAAGAAGATTAAGAGAGGGAGGGGCAGCCATATTACAAGCTCTCAATAAAAATCATCATATAGCCATTCTAGGCATCAAATTAATTAAACCCTTATTGACCAAAAGACTTCGTCTACCAAACCGCTCATAGGTAATGTTAGAAAGACAAAAAAGACCAGAAGAACACAAACCATGAGCCACCATCAAAGCAAAAGATCTACAAACCCCTCAATATCTCAACGTTATAATACCACCAATAACCATGCTCATATGAGCCACAGAAGAGTAAGCAATCAATGACTTCAAATCAGTCTGCCGCATACAAACCAAACTAACAAAAAGACCACCAACCAGGCTCAAAGAAATCCAAACAATACCAAACCTAAAACCAAACTTAAACAATACTGGAAAAACACGAAGAAGGCCATAACCCCCCAACTTCAATAAAACGCCAGCCAAAATCATAGAACCAGAAACAGGAGCCTCAACATGAGCCCTAGGGAGCCACAAATGAACCATAAACATAGGCATCCTAACCAAAAAGGCAAAAATTATACACACATAAAACAGCCCGCCAACCAAAGAACTGTTCCCACACAACATAAACAAACACAAAGAACCCAGAGAATTATAAACAAACAAAATACCAACAAGAAGGGGTAGAGAAGCTAGTAAGGTATAAAACAGAAGATAAATGCCAGCCTGAACCCGCTCAGGTTGATACCCTCAACCCAAAATTAAAAACAAGGTAGGAATTAATCTTCTCTCAAAAAAAATATAAAAAGAAAGCAAACCAATTCTTCTAAAAGTACAATACAACATAATAGTAAGAACAATAACAACAAAAATAAAGAAACCAGAAAAATAACTTAAACGAAAGACAGATTCTCTGGCTAAAACCATAAGAACACAAATCCACAAACTAAGAAAAATAAGACCATAAGAAATTAAATCACAACCAAAAATATAACCCAATCCGCCTCAACAAAAAAAATAAGGAAAAAAAAATATATAAACAAAAGAAACAAAAAATAATAAAGAACAAATCAACCATCAAAATCCAGAAAAAACACATAAAGGGGTTAAAAAAATCAAAAAACAAAGAAACTTTAACATTGAAGAACTCTATAAGACTGAAAATAGTCATTACCGTGACTACGAATCATAGAAACCAAAATAGATAAACCCAACGAACCTTCACAAACAGAAAACACCAAAAAATAAACAACAAAAAACAAGCTATAATTAAAATTACATAAATAAAAATATATAGAAAAATAAAGAACCAACACAACAAATTCCAATCTTAATAAAGTAATCAACAAATGCTTACGACTAGAAGAAAAAGCCCAAATACCACAAAAATAAATAACAAAAAAATATAATCACATTGGCATTAAATAAAGCAAGTTTTAATAATTTAATAAAAATATTGGTCTTGTAAATCAAAAATAAGGAACAACCTTTTAAAACTTCAGAGGAAAGACACACCGCCATTTCATTAATCCCCAAAACTAATATTTTAAATAAAATACCCCCTGACATAATAAAACTACTTATAGCAACAAGAACAATAACAAGACTAATATTTACACAAATAAAACATCCGCTAGCGATAGGGTTAATACTCCTAATACAAACAACGATAGTATGCATCATCAGAGGAACGATGTACAGAAGATTTTGATTCTCATACATCCTATTCATAATCATAATTGGAGGAATATTAGTACTATTTATATACATAACAAGACTAGCATCAAACGAAATATTCTCACCATCAAATAAAATACTAATGGCCATAGTAACAATAATACCAATCACGCTATACATTATACCAACCACAACTAACAACAAGGAAATAAATATACACGAAACGATAATAGAAAACGAAATTACAACCACAACAACCGTAATATACAACCAAATAATAGGGGTTATAACAACACTGCTAGTACTCTACATACTATTAACCCTGATCGTAGTAGTAAACATCATCAATGTATCAAGGGGGCCACTACGACATACAAGATAATGAATAAACCCACACGAAATAAACACCCGCTATTCAAAATTGCCAACGACGCCCTAGTAGACTTACCAACACCATCAACAATCAGAGGATGATGAAACTTTGGATCACTATTAGGAATCTGCTTAGTAGCCCAAATCGCAACAGGACTATTCCTAGCCATACACTACTGCCCAAACGTTGAAATAGCCTTTAGCAGAGTAAGCCACATTTGCCGAGACGTAAATTACGGATGACTTCTACGAACACTACACGCCAACGGAGCATCACTATTCTTCGTCTGCATCTACTTACACACCGGACGAAACATATACTATGGATCATACAACTTCATACACACATGATCAGTAGGGGTAGCAATCCTATTCCTAACTATGGCAACAGCATTTATAGGATACGTGTTGCCATGAGGACAAATATCATTCTGAGGTGCAACTGTAATTACAAACCTCCTATCAGCCATTCCATATGTAGGAAACGAGGTAGTACAATGAGTATGAGGGGGGTTTGCTGTAGACAATGCCACACTTACACGATTCTACGCACTGCACTTCCTAATACCCTTCGTAATCACAGCAATAGTAATAATCCACCTACTATTCCTTCACCAAACAGGATCAAACAACCCGCTCGGATTAAACAAAAATACAGACAAAATCCCATTCCACCCCTATTTCACAGTAAAAGACATCGTAGGATTCATAATCATACTTATAATGCTAACTATTCTAGCCCTAAAAGAACCGTACATCCTAAGAGACCCAGACAACTTCACCCCAGCCAATCCCTTAGTCACACCAGTACATATTCAACCAGAATGATACTTCCTATTTGCCTACGCAATCCTGCGATCAATCCCAAACAAACTGGGAGGAGTCATCGCCCTAGCAATATCAATCGCAATTCTATTCATCTTACCAACTAACAAATCAAAGTTCCGAGGAACACAATTCTATCCAATCAATCAAATCCTATTCTGAGTAATAACAAACACTGTTATCCTACTAACATGAATTGGCGCACGCCCAGTAGAAGACCCATACATCTTAACAGGACAAATCCTAACAACGATCTACTTTATATACTACGTAATAAACCCAATAACAACAAAATTATGAGATAAAATGACAGATTAAAGTAAGTTAAAAAGCTACAGAATTAAGCCTAATGTCTTGAAAACATTATGAGAGAAGTTCAAATCTTCTATTAACTTTATATACCTAAATTAATACACTACAACAAAGAGAAAATATAGCACTTGACACCAACAAAAAACAAAAGATAATTTAACGAGAGAGGCAAAAATCTCCTCCAAGCCAAATATATCAACTTATCATAACGAAAACGAGGCAAGGTGCCACGAACCCAAATAAATAAAAAAGAAACAAAAGTAAGCTTGACATAAAAGAAGAAAGAATAAAGATCGCTACCTAAAAAAATAACACAAAACAACAGTCTTATAAAAAGAATTCTTGCATACTCAGCCAAAAAAATTAAAGCAAAGCCACCACCACCATACTCAACATTAAATCCTGAAACAAGCTCAGACTCACCCTCAGCAAAGTCGAAGGGAGTACGATTAGTCTCAGCTAAGCAAGAAATAAATCAAATAAATGACAAAGGAAGAGAAATAAAAATCAACCACAAATAAACCTGAAAAAAATAAAAGTAAGCCAGACTATATCTACTAATCAAAACAACAAAAGAAAGCAAAATAAACGCCAATCTCACTTCATAAGAAATAGTTTGAGCTAAAGCACGAAGACCACCCAGCAACGAATAACCGGAATTAGAAGATCACCCAGCAATCATAACAGTATAAACACCAAGTCTAGTGCAAGCCAGAAAAAACAACAAGCCCAACTCAAAAGAGATAAAACCACTCAAATAAGGAACCAACAGCCAGACTAACAAAGAAAGAAAAAACCCAAAAATAGGAGAAAAATAATAAATCAAATAATTAGAAACAGAAGGAAAATACTGTTCCCTAGTAAACAACTTAATTGCATCTCTAAAAGGCTGAAGAATCCCAATAAACCCAACCTTATTGGGGCCCTTGCGAATATGAACATACCCTAAAACCTTGCGCTCCAACAAAGTAAGAAAAGCCACACCAACCATAACAAAAACCATCAACAATAAAAAAATAATAACAAGAAAAAAAAGGTCCAACATATACTACTTGTAAAATAAAAACTTTACATTAATAGATTCTAAATCCAATGCACTTATCTGCCAAAATAGCAACCATATTAATAAAAATCACATAAAATTAAAATTATTCCAAATACCCGGTCCTCTCGTACTAAGGTATAAAACATTATTATAGATAGAAACCAACCTGGCTCACGCCGGTCTGAACTCAGATCATGTAAGATTTTAAAGGTCGAACAGACCTAATCAACTTCAGCTCCTGCACCGAAAATTCACCTTAATCCAACATCGAGGTCGCAAACCTCCCCGCCAATAAGAACTCTCAAGGAAGATAACGCTGTTATCCCTAAGGTAATTTAATCTTATAATCAAAATCAATGGATCAAAACATATATAAATAAATATATCAAATAAAAGAGGAGTTAAAGAAATTCCTCCCATCACCCCAACAAAACAATAAACCTACTAAAATAATCACAACAAACATAAAACACTAATAAGAATAAATGTTAAACTCTATAGGGTCTTCTCGTCCCATAAAAACATCTAAGAATTTTAACTCAAAAACTAAATTCAACAAAACAATTCTACCCAAGACAGCTCATGTCTCGTCAAGCCATTCATACCAGATCACAATTAAAGAACTAATGATTATGCTACCTTTGCACGGTCAAAATACCGCGGCCCTTCAACTCTAAGTCAGTGGGCAGGCCATACTTCAAAAACTAACAAGAAAAGATGTTTTTGTTAAACAGGCGGACATGAAACCTTTGCCTAATTCCTAAAAAGAAATTAACACCTAAAACAAACAAATTAATAAAAACAATTTACTAATTACACAATAATTACTACACAAAATAAAGATAAAGAAAACATTCCAATAAACAAATTAAATTAACAAAAAATAAACAAAAGAAAAAATAAAATTTTAACATAATCAAATTGAAAATCACCATAAAATCCACAAAACTAAATTCAGATACACAATTATAAAAATAAAACAAGGAGCTAATCCCCCTTAATCTTAGCATCAAATAAAAATAAATAAAAAACATCAGAAATTAAATTAGATGCATGAATTGAATTCATTTCTTGAAAAACCAGAAACCATTAAAGACGAATAACATTTCATTACCAACAACCTATTATTAATACTACTAAAACAGTAACTAACATAAATCATTAACTCCCTCAATATCGGGAAATAAAAATAAATAATAAAATTCAATGAACCCTGATACACAAGGTACAACAAACAAAATCAACTTCTTAAAAAATATTTAAAACTCAACCCCTTACAGTACAAATAATCTATCGTAATAAAAATTAAATCAAAAAAATACAACAACCAAAATGATATTTCAACAAATATTTAATAATAACACCAAACATAAAACAAGACAATCAACAAAATCAGATCATGTCGAATCGCACGACACAACAATTCAGCGTAAATGAAAACTCAACTAACAGAAATGATCTGATTAAATCCTTATCAACTTCAACCCAGCTGCACCTTCCGGTACAGCCACTTTGTTACGACTTATCTCATTAACAACAAACGAGAGCGACGGGCGATGTGTACATATCCCAGAACCAACTATCACAATAACAACCTACAAATCATTACAACCAAATCCAATTTCATGCCAATATTAAAACCAACAATCCAATAAACAAATAACAATGTAATCCATCATTCACTTAGAAACAAGCTGCACCTTGACCTGAAATAAATCAAAATAAAGAAACCAGAAAATTAAACTAACTCTAAAAAGATAATCAATAAACGGCGGTATACAAACCAAAGCAACTAAGTAAGGTCCAACGCGGACTATCGATAACGAGACAGATTCCTCTGGAAGGAATGAGATACCGCCAAATTCTTTAAGTTTCAAGAACATAACTAATACTACTCAGGCACAACACAATTAACACTCCAAAATAATAGGGTATCTAATCCTAGTCTATAAAAAGAATTTCATAGCCTCTAAACAAATAAAAGAAATTACAACAAAAGTAAAAATTTCACCTAACAACCATCAAAGCAAAATCTAACAAAAAGAACAATATAACTACCACTAAGCCAAACACATTCAAACGCCCCCAAGGTATAACCGCGGCTGCTGGCACAAAATTTAACCGAAACTAAAATAAATTGCTAAATACAAGAATACTTGATCAACTAAAAATAACTAATGAGAATTATAGGCTCACGCCCAAACACAGATAAATCCATCTAGAACCATCAAACAACTAACGCACAAACTTACATATAGAACAAATAAAAACTGAATGAAAAAGCAAGAATAAAACTTAACTCATACACACCACGAGAGCAAAATGGTACAAATCATCAAA